TTCTACTTGTATGGGTTGCAAGCTGAGAAAAGACTCGGCCCTTCCTTTATTAATATTAAGCTTTTTCTACTTCTTTTTTTGATCTTGTGTCCGAAACCCATTCTGCCTCTCTGTTATCGAAAGGAGGCCGTATATGTCATTTTTGACAGAAGAATGAAAAAATTGACTAAAATCAAGGTTTTCCGTTCTTCTTCTTGAGGTGACGCTGCCTTCCGAACTCTGCTTGCTTCAACTCACTTCATTTACAAAGCGCTTTCCCAACGATCCTGCCCCCACACTCCTCAGCAGAATGGAGTTGCCGAGCGGAAGCATCGCCATATATTGGAGACAGCTCGCTCTCTCTTGCTCTCTGCTTCTGTCCCTAGTCAATTTTTGGCTGAAGCTGTTTTGACTGCTGTATATTTTTTGAACCGAATACCTTCCTCTGTTATCTCCGGCCTGTCTCTTTTTGAGAGAAAATTTGCTACCCCGCCGGACTATGAAGAGCTTCGAGTCTATCGGGAGAGGATGTGGTGGTAACCCCCGCGGCTTCGTCTAGAGCCGGGCGTCCAGCCGTGTAGGAAGACTCACCCTAGCCACTATAGTATAGCGACCCCGCCCCCAACTCTAGCTGAGAAGCACCCTCCATCCACTTTCCCTTTTCCGCGTGCCCAAAAGCCCGCCCGCCTGGTTTATGAGCCCCTTTCCGATTCCCTCACCCAATCTCATGAGAAGCAAGCCCAGCGGGCCCTGCCTTAACCTGTCCCCGGGCAGCCAGCCCTCACCAGGCTGCTGGGCATTGCTAAATGCTCCGACACGAAGCAAGCTCTCCCGAATACGACAGATGCGGAAGTGGCTAAAAAAGTCGGAAGAAGAAAGTAGTTGGACAACTGTATGCACGAGGGTACATGAGTATTCTGGGAATTGGCAACATTGACAGAAAGGGGAAGAAAAGGGGGTAGGAATAAACTTTTTTAGGTTTAGCTATACTAAAGTCGGCCTAACCTTCGGTTCCCGTAACTAAGTTTTTCTTTCTTTTTTTTTATGTACTTTTTCTTACTTAATTTAGACTTTTTTACTTTTTTTGAAGTGTGGGGCAAAGGGCGCCCTCTACTTCTACTTTTAACTAAACGCGAACAGCCGGCATTGCAAGCAAATATAGAGCCCCCACCCGTTTGAGTCGTTTCGAGCCGGAAAGCGTACCGGCAGTTTGAGTCGCGAAAGGGCCGCTTGCTTAATTATTATATTATTTATAATTTTAATAAATAATAGATATAGAATATTCTATATCTATCTATCAACAATAATAAAATCATTTTTATTTTTATTTTTCTAATTGTTCATTCCTGGGAAGAGGAAGAAGCAGATAGAGCAAAGGCCCCCTTTCCGTCCGCTCTTCCCGAAGTGAGCAAATTGCATGTAGAGATCCGTAGGGGCTTATAGTTTAATTGGTTGAAACGTACCGCTCATAACGGTTATATTGTAGGTTCGAGCCCTACTAAGCCTACCACCCCTTCTCTTCACCCGATATAAGGCAGGCGAAGTCCCCGCCACCCTGCAGATCTCAATCTAGCGACGGCACCTGGAACCACACTGCTGCCGCTGCCCTTCGGGCACGCCTCCTACGCTTACCAGTCACCTACGCTCTTGCAGCATGCCCCCTTCGGGCAATACGACTTTCGTAATACGCGAAGCAGCTGAGCGATAGCTCTTCGATCGCTATATTCTCGCGATGGCGAAGGATCGAAGATCTTCGCGAGACGGCCCATGAATCAATCTCGAGAATCGAGCATGGGGCTTGAAGACCCTACCGCATTCCGGCCCCGGGGCCTTCAATTGGTCCTTTCTCTCTTCTCTTTTACCAGTTAGTGGTGAGTTTCCTTTCTAGGTAGGTACCTCTTGGATTCGGAGTTTGTTCCAACATCTGCCACACGTGAGATCCTGATCGTCTTTCTCCCAGTGTTGTTGCCTGCTGGGGGAAGGAAAGTGGGGTTTCCTACCAGGGCCGGAGAAGGTCAAACTCTGGGTCTGGGCGGGCTGCCAGGTTTCGCCTACGCTACGGTTTCACAAGATTGAACCTTTTTTGTTCAACCGAAGTTAAGGAGTTCCAGAGCACGAGGGAATGGGCTCTCATTCCCGGGACCGCCTCGTCTATGTACTCGGCCCCCCCGATTGCTTGAAGTTTGGCTGCTAACGAGGGAAGAGAGCTGACACAAAAGTGGCTTTTAGGCTGGTTTGGAACCCTTGGGTAGTACTCCCCTTGGGGCATTGTCTAAGGAAGAGATTTTCCCTTTATCACAGCTTGTTGAGAAAGGGGTGCTATTAGTAAGGATGCGTAGTAGCGTTCAAAGATCACTCTTTGGCCTTTAGACTCGCTTCAGCGACTTCGCCCTTTAAGTGACAAGGGTAAGGAGTAGTATAAGAGTGGCTTGGGAACAGCTTCTGGGGCTAATCACAGTAAGAGAGTCCAATCTCTAAAATAGAGCTTAGTCTCTCCATAGTAGGTAGTATACTAGTAGAA